TTAGAATTTGATAGTGGGTGTTATAAGAACATTGGAGAAATAAGAACACCTTGGTTTGTCGATTAATAATAGGAATTGTATATATAGAGTATTATAGAATATTTCTGTTATGTCCCAGGACAAAAAATTTGTGAATAATGAGACATGAGGAGGACTACTATGTCACTACAGGTGGACTACTCCTAATACGTGCAATTAGTCATTTTGCTAATCAATAAATGTTCAACTTCCTAACTTAACTATAAGTCAGAATAATCAGAATTCGTTATAATGGTGGTTATCCTTTTCTTTTTATAAAAAATAATAGAGATATTTTCCGCTGAAAAACGAAGGCTAAAACTTGAGTTTAGTGGAAAAAAAAGCCCTTTATCGGATTTGAACCGATGACTTACGCCTTACCATGGCGTTACTCTACCACTGAGTTAAAAGGGCCATTTTATTCAATTCATGAATTAGCCATTTTTTTTCCATTATGAGTCTACTGCATATATGTATATATGTACTATATGTACATAATATATACGTATATGCATAGGAGTTCATTCAGGAACAATAAATTTGATTTACTCCAAAAGTAGATAAGATTATTATTTGGAATTTTTGAAAAAAAAAAAATTCCAAAAAATCATAACATAAAAGTAGGAAAGATTTTTTGGATCTAGTCATACCATTAGACTATATTGACAATTCCAAAAAAATGCTCATACTATCATCATAGTATGATGATGGTCGGGCGTATATGCCCCTATCGTCTAGTGGTTCAGGACATCTCTCTTTCAAGGAGGCAGCGGGGATTCGACTTCCCCTGGGGGTAGGGTACTATGAAAGGAAGTTGATCATAGATTATCGATAAGCCTAGAATGAATTCTTCCTGGGTCGATGCCCGAGCGGTTAATGGGGACGGACTGTAAATTCGTTGGCAATATGTCTACGCTGGTTCAAATCCAGCTCGGCCCAATAATTCACCGCTCCATGAATATGATATAACCAATTTGTCTTCCATAAACGGAAATGCCTAATCCGTAGAAATAAAGAGAAAGGATCAATTTTTTTTCTCTATCCCTATTTTTCTCTTTCTGATCTTTCTAAGGATCTAATTCATGATACTTTACTTAATTAAGTAAAGTATCATGAAAAGCAAACAAAAAAGTTTAGTTCTTTTTTCTCATTGAAAGATTGATTATCCACTTTTGGCCGTAAAATAATTATTGGTTACTAGTAATCCGTGTCACTCTCACTATAGCCCATATTATATGTGGATATGATATCAGTATATCATTCCTGTCTTTCTTACAATACGACGACTAGGACTAGAATGTTCTTATGATTACATTAAGAATATGTAACATTAAGAATATGTATGCCATACACCTCGCTGGGATTGTAGTTCAATTGGTCAGAGCACCGCCCTGTCAAGGCGGAAGCTGCGGGTTCGAGCCCCGTCAGTCCCGAACTAGGATCCGGTGAATTTATCAATTCATCTCTCTCTTTTCACGGAAAAGGGGGACAGGAAGCAAGATCTAATCCCCAGTGGGGATCCTTATTTCTTTTGTTTTTTATTTCACATTTATCATCACACAAATATGGATACGGGAATTTCAAATCTTTCCACTACTCCCGATTGATAAAGGAGAGACATATCATATGTACATTAGTACAATCGGTGGTATTACTATATTCAGTATTTTAAGAGATACCATCCTCGTCTTACTTTCTTTTTCGATTGTTCTTGATCAATGAAATGGAGTAGAGTGATCCTATTTTACCGGGAGTACATACAAAAATGGTATTCGTTTATTGTACGATGGACAATGAACTTAACATAATTACCTCGACAGAGTACTTTTCAGGTTAAACCACACCTTTTCTAGTTCTGACTTTGTTTGTGTATCCTCAATGACTAATTGTAAACAATCTATCTCATTCTCATTCAAATTGCAGACATCGTTTTTGATGTATGCATTCCAGTACAAATAAATACAAGAAAGAGGATACTAAAAAAATAAAAGAAAAGACCGAGCAAGGACCCTTTTCAGTAAATTTGTTGGAATATTTGATCCTTTTTTTCCATCTCACCTCGTTTGGGTCTGTGTGTGACCCATAGAATACCGGTCATATAATACTTCATAATTGTAAGTATAATACACAGGAAGGAGAGTTGTATAAGATAAGGAAGACAGTAGGTTATAGAAAATAAAAAGTGGAAGAGGATGAAAAATCCAATGGGATTCCTGATCCAATAAAAAATCCCATTTCGTAATTAGTATGGATAAAGGATCTTCCCATGTTATACTATTCAATTCTCGACGATGAATCGATTTGATAGATCAGATATTGTTATTCATAATATTGATCCTATTCAGTATCATCAGGATCAATTCATCCCAATGAATTTACAGGAGTTAAATTTCTCATCTCTATGGGATTACATCCCGAGTTATTGCGAAGAAAAAAAATAAATAATGAAATTATGGAAGTCAATATTCTCGCATTTATTGCTACTGCACTGTTCATTCTAGTTCCTACTGCTTTTTTACTTATTATCTACGTAAAAACAGTCAGTCAAAATGATTAATTTGAATCTGAATTATTAGTTCTTATCAATCCTTTTTTCAATGATTGAAGAAATGAAAGAAAGGGATTAAAAGAAAATTCCAAGTCTTAAATGAAATGATCTGGTTGGAATCATAAAATGTGGTAGAAAGGACTATATATAGTCCTTTCTACCACACTTTAGAGTATTTTATATTATCTAATATTGTATACAATGATATTATCATATAAAGTTGTATTGTATACAGATATAGACTTTATCTAAATGGAGGGTTTATATAGATCAATTCTAAATAGTAGACTAGTACATCGAAATAGCAGTCTAATTCTATTTCTTTTTTTCGCTACATCCACTCGATTTTGATCAACCCAAAATAATCGAAGGCCAATTCTTCTAATTCCTAGGTTTCTTATAATTTTATATATAGGTTCCGGGATCCATCAAAAGAATCAATAGAGGAAGAATAGTATAGGAATATACTATAGCAAAAGAAAACAAAACCAAGGAATTTTTTTGATTTCCCATCCCAAGAAGTCATTGATTGAGCCATTAACAGATCATTTACGAAGTTCTATGGTAACTTCTTCAGATTTTGAAAGGAAGTAGATTAGTAAAGGGGACTCGGATCATTTTTCATGCTTAAACATGACATGAGATGAATCAAAAAAGCATAAAAAAATCTCTAGGAGTCTAAAATGTTAAATGTATGATATGTGGTGGATCACTCAGCGGAAGAAAGATCAAATTTTATTATGTGTAGAACCTCTTTGGACAACCACTAGTCACTTCCAGTAGAAAGTAAGTATCGTCGTAATCTAATAGCAGAACGATTTGTTCTTAGAACAGTGAAAGTAAAGAAAGAGAGAAACAAATAAAGAAAAAACTAGGGATTGGTTTTTTCTCATTGTAATATCCATAATTCTGGTAAGAACAGGTTTATCCAAACAGAATATTTAGGAGGAATTCGGTTGGAAAAAATTTCCTATCATGCGTAGATTTGAGTTTTGAAATACAACTAAACTATAGTAATCATTCGTTGTTTGATCGAATGGTTATTATTCATTATTGTCTTTCCAGTAGAATTTTGAAAGAAAGACAAGCTTTTTAAAAATAAAGCTTCGAAAAACGATCAATGCAAAACGATCAATTAAACAATTGATACAATTCGATTACTCAATCGATTACTCAATCGATTACTCAATCGATTACTCAATCAATTATTAATATACCTAGAGTCCACTCCTTCCCCATACTACGAGTGAAAGGGAAAATGTAAAGACTACCATTAAAGCAGCCCAAGCGAGACTTACTATATCCATGTGAATTATATCTCCTATTTCTATGAAGGAATTATTCCATTATTGATCAATAATCATAGTAGAATCAATGGCGCAGAGTCAAAATAGGATTCTGACTTAAGGCTATTGATGAACCAATTCAATGAATCCACTCGTAACAGATTCTTTATAGGATTTCTGGTAGAATTGGGAAGTATTAAGTAAAAATATGATACACACACCTTTCTTGCAAATTGCAAAGGAATGCTCCTAATGGAACATGTGGGAATAGTAAGACCTATTGTTTGTTTTGTTACCTTTCTTTCATAAGCAAAAAAAAAAATATACCATCAAGATAGATAACTATCTATTGGATACCTACATTTCCTATTTGATCTAAGCCTTACTGTCTTTCTTTCTGTGAAAGAATGGGGAGACATCACTACCATTATTACATACATTTTTTTTGTAATCCCCTTACACGACCAAAGAAATCTTTTTTTTTTACTTTTACTTTTACTCTGTTATTCTATAAGATAAGAGCCGACCAACCATCCTGATTGAATGTTTGAGTACTCGGAGTCTCTCGTAAGTATGGATACAAAGTATCTTCAGTTCTTTCCACAACTCCTAAATTGATTTCCCATCAGCCTATCCAATCTAATTCCAGACAGAGTCAGTAGACCCTACGTTAGTGTAGGTAGTGTAAGATAATTAGGAAGTCTTGATAGTCTTTCGTATAATCTTTTCTTTAATCCTTGGAGCAAAAATGGAATGTCCTTTAGGAACCTTTGGATACCAAGATTTCTGACCTCTTACTTTCGTAGTTCTGGAATTAATAAGTAAGCCTTACCTCATCCCTATTGGTATATCTGTTTGGGCCGCTACCCAGAACCCAAACAGAGCCAGATTTTGAGAAAACAACTTACAGTCTTTTATAGAACTATGTATTCTATAAATCAAGTATCGACAAGCCCCGTCCTTTGCCTTTGCTTATGCAGGGCAAGAATTTGTCGAGTTCTATTCTATCAGTAGAATAAGAAATTCTAAGTATTTTGTTGATCAGGCGACACCCAGATTTGAACTGGGGATAAAGGATTTGCAGTCCCCTGCCTTACCGCTTGGCCATGCCGCCAAATCCGATCCAAAATCGATGAAAATATTATTCA